TAAGCGGGCTCACATAACAGAAATTGTACATGCATAGTTTATTTAATAAACTAATGGAATCTTGGCTATTCACTTTTTATTCTTTTTTTTTCGATATTCATATTAATTAGCAATATCGAAAAAAAAAAAAGAATCGACCCTTCAACTATTCAAAATTGCACGAGAAAAAAATGAGAGTAAGAGAAGTATATATAACAAATGTGTTCTGTATACATCTATATTGAATTGCGGATACACAAACGATAGAATCCTTTCTGATTAGACTAAATAAGGGTCTCTACTAGAAATGAAAGAGGCTAGACAATAAATAAAAAAGAAAGACTTTTTAGAGGAAGCAGTATCTAATTACTTCAACAGTTCCAGTAGAATAGAAATGAAAAAGGGGCATAATAATAAGATCTTAATCTCAAAGCAAAAAAGGGGGATATGGCGAAATTGGTAGACGCTACGGACTTAATTGGATTGAGCCTTGGTATGGAAACTTACTAAGTGATAACTTTCAAATTCAGAGAAACCCTGGAATTTAAAATGGGCAATCCTGAGCCAAATCCTGATCCTGTTTTCCGAAAACAAAAAAAAGTTTCATAAAGGCAGAAAAAGAAAAAAAAAAGGAAGGATAGGTGCAGAGACTCAATGGAAGCTGTTCTAATAAATGAGGTTGACTGCGTTGCATTAGTAAAGTAAACCTTCTGTCAAAACCCCCGAAAGGAGAAAGTAAAGGATAACCATATATACATACGTACTTAAATACTATCTCAAATGATTAATAGGGAATGATTAACAGGGACCCGAATCCATAATCCATATTCATCTTTTTTTTCTCTTTAATTTCTTTTTTCTCTTTCTATATTCTATATATTCTATATATAGAATCATTGTTTTGAGTTGATTCCAAATTGAGGAAAAGGTTGAATATTAATTCATCAAACCATTCACTTCATAGTTTGATAGATAACTGACTAATCGGACGAGAATAAAGATAGAGTCCCATTCTACCTGTCAATATCGACAACAAGGCAATTTATAGTAAGAGGAAAATCCGTTGACTTTAGAAATCGTGAGGGTTCAAGTCCCTCTATCCCCAAAAAGGATGACTCGGCTCCTTAATTCTTTTTTTCCCATTCTCTCTTTTAGTTAACGGTTCCAATTTTGTTATCTTTCTCATTCATTCGATTCTTTGACAAACCTATTTGGGCTGAATTTTTTTGCACAAATCTTGTGATAGATATCACACACCTACAAATACCTATCTTTGAGCAAAACAATGAATTCCCATTCATTTTCATTGGAAATTGGAATAATTAACAATCCAAATCATTATTCGAATTGAAATTTACGAAGTTCTTTTTTTTTTTTAAGATACAAAAAAATTGCAGGTCTGTATAAGACTTTACAATATTTTTTCGTCTTTTTAAAATTGACTTTTTTAATTGACATAGGCCCAAGTTTTTTACTAAAATTTAGTAAAACGAGGAAGACGGCGCCCCTAAACCTAAAATGGTCAGGTAAAACGGTCGGGATAGCTCAGTTGGTAGAGCAGAGGACTGAAAATCCTCGTGTCACCAGTTCAAATCTGGTTCCTGGCACACGATTAATTTATGTATAAGTATCCATTCTACAATTTAATGAAATTTAGATCTGATTCTGATATAGGTCACCCTATATATTCATGGAATGGTATGGATCATACATGATATATACTTAACTTATCCATCTAGATATATAGCCTTTCGAGATGAATAAAGAGTTTATATTCTAAAAGTTTATGTTTTAAAAAAACTATGTAAAAAAAAACTCGATTATCTTTCCTCGTCTGTTTTATTTTCATTTTATTTGTTCATAATGTGTCTCCTCTCGGTCAAAAAGAATATTAATACTTCCTTTAATACTTCATCTAGATTCGAAAGATTAAACTCAAATTAGTTAGTTAAAAAACCTAAAAGTCTAGTCTATCGGAGTTGAAGAGTGAAAATATTGAAGATTCATCTTAGCTAGAGTATAAATAGAATCCGATCCTCTTTCAGTTTTTTGTGTTTATTTTTTTTTTTCATCTTCTATATTCTTCTATTCCGAATTTTTTTAGGTCATCGGCTCGCCCGAAATAAATATCTTCACAATTTGAGAATTCATTGAATCCCTAATTCTATTATTATTATTATTATTTTATTTTTTAGTCTATCCATACTAATATGAATGAGACTTCAATAACTCTGGTGATCTATAAGGGAGTGTACCAATATTCCTTGAATACCTAAGACTGAAGATTAGTTTAGTTTCTTATTTTTTTATTCAATGAGCATCTTGTATTTCATAAAAATTGGGAGCAATATAATCCTTACGTAAGGGCCACCCTATCCAATTTTCCGGCATTAAGATACGTTTGAGACGTGGATGATTCTCATAAATGATTCCCAGCATATCATAGGATTCCCTTTCTTGAAAATCCACACTTTTCCAAATCCAGAAAACAGACGGAATTCTAGGATTCTTCCTTGGGACA